TATTTTATAAACTTCACCTTCAACAAACGCAGAGTTATTTCAATCAAATCTTTATATCCTGACTAATGTGTTTTTACTCTAAGACTTGAAAAGGCTAAATACTAAGATCAAATCACACCATCTCTGTAATAAGTAAATGCCTCTTTTTCTCCGGAAGTTGTCGGAATTATTCGTAATAAAATATTGGCTACAATTGAAAAAGTTTTATCAATAAAATTTCCATTTATTCGAGATCTAGGCATAGATATCAATCCAATTCATTTTAGAATTTCTTGAAATTTTTTCTCGTGAGAAAACACTCCCACAAAAAAAGTAATTGTGGAATACGAAATAACATGAAAACAGACTCAACTCAAAAAAAAAAAAAAAAATGGATTGGTCGTTCGAGCCCTGCCAATCCATTAATTGAAGCCGGTAATAGATCTATCAGAAAAAGACGGGGAGATGTCTTGACAAACAGAAATAGATATAGATCTTTATTCTTTTGAAAGAATAAAGAATACTTTTTACGAAAAACAAAAAAATTCTCTTTATCCCACCAAAGCCCGGGGGAAAGGTCTTTATTGGATTAAAAGTTTTCTATTTTTTTATAGTTAGCAGTTAGAATTGATTGTAATTGTAGGTATCATACTTATATCAACAATCAAATATGAAAAACTCGCGATTCATTCTTTTTTTGGCCATAATCATTCTATAGGAGAGATGGCCGAGTGGTTCAAGGCGTAGCATTGGAACTGCTATGTAAGCTTTTGTTTACCGAGGGTTCGAATCCCTCTCTTTCCGTACCATCGTCGAATTTCTCAATGTTACTGACCACAATATATCAAATCCCAGAACATAATAATGGATACCTTTATTCAAAAAGTTAGGCTTTATCTTTTTCTTAATATAATATTTCAATTCTTAATTTCTGCGAAAATACGGGCAAATAAAATTAAAATATAGGCAAGGAATGAACATATCCCTACCATATATGAATATGAATGGGAGAACCCCCCCCAAAAAAAAAAAAAAAAAAAAATTCTTACCTGGGTCCTGACAAAAGAAAATTGTCGGAACCTTTCTTGTTTTAGTTAGGGTTAAGTCTGACGAGAATAATATTCTACGACTAGCAATTCATTTATTTTCAAGCCGACCCATTTACTATCTATTATTTGATTTACCAATCCCTTATATTCGAATGGGCGAAGAGTCAAATGTTTTGGCAATTCCTCTTGGGAAGATGAATCAAGATAATTTTGAATCATAGTTCTAGATTTTTGTTCATCCCTAGCTGTAATAATATCCCCCGGTTTACAGCGATAACTTGGTATATTTACTATACGCCCATTAATGATAATATGTCTATGATTAACTAATTGGCGGGCTCGAGGAATTGTTGACGCCATACCCAATCGAAAAAGGATGTTATCCAAACGCATTTCAAGTAATTGTAGTAAAACCTGACCTGTTGACCCTTTGGCTTTTGCGGCGATACGAACGTATTTAAGTAATTGTCGTTCTGTAAGACCATAATGAAAACGCAATTTTTGTTTTTCTTCTAAACGAATACGATATTGAGATTTTTTACCGGAACGTGATTGATTTCTAAGATCGCTTCCGACTCTAGGCCTTTTACGAGCTAGCCCCGGTAAAGCCCCCAGACGGCGTATTTTTTTGAAACGAGGCCCCCGGTACCGTGACATAAAGACTCCTTATTTTATTGAAATTTCATAAACTTAAATTAAAACTGAACTTGAACTAAAGGATAAATATGATAGATGAGAAAAAATTTACCGAAACACTATACTCCTTATATTATATTACAAAAAATAATAAGATGTGTTGTATCCACATCTTAACTATATTATATATTCTTAACTATATTATATATACACAAATAACATACACAAATAAGGTTAATGTTTATAAAAAAGGTCCTTTTCTTGTTCTTGATTTGTTCTGTAGAGATTTAATTCCTCTAGCTCTTATTCAAAATTGGAAGTTTCTACCACATAATAACCGTAAATACTTGAAACAAGGGAAAGAGAAGTGTTTTCAATATTCTTTGATTTCAAAAACACATTATCAATCATATAAAAAATCAAACAAATCGAGTAAAGCCAGCTATCGGAGTCGAACCGATGACCATCGCATTACAAATGCGATGCTCTAACCTCTGAGCTAAGCGGGCTTACATGATCGAAATTGTATATAGGAATTTAATAAACTACTGGAATCTTAGCTATTAACTTTTTCTTTTTAGTTATTCATAGTTACTATGAATAACTAAAAAGAAAACAATTGATCGTTCGAGTATGAAAAATTGCACGAGACAAATGATAGAAGGAAAGGCATATAGAATAAATGTGGTTAGTATATATAGTATATAATAGTATATAATATATATATATTGAAATATTGAAATATATATTTATATTGAATTGCAGATACAGAAATGATTCTATCATTTCTGATTAGACCAAATCTAGGTCTCGAATAGAGATGGAAAGAAGATAGACAAAAAATGAAATAAATTTAATAAGAGAAAACGCGGTTATAGGAATTGGTATTTAATGACTTCCAGTATAGTAGAAATGAAAAAAAAAAAAACAGAATGCCAGAATTATAATACAATTTGAAATTTGGAATTTTAAAACAAAAAAAGAAAAGAAGGGGATATGGCGAAATAGGTAGACGCTACGGACTTAATCGGATTGAGCCTTGGTATGGAAACTTACTAAGTGATAACTTTCAAATTCAGAGTAACCCTGGAATAAAAAAGGGGCAATCCTGAGCCAAATCCTGTTTTTGTTTTCCGGAAAAAAAAAAAAGATTGATAAAGAAAAAACATAAAAAAAGAAAGAAAGAAAAAAAAAGGATAGGTGCAGAGACTCAATGGAAGCTGTTCTAACAAATGGAGTTAATTCCAATTAGTAAAGTAACGGAATCCTTTCGTAAAAACTCCAGAAAGGGAAAGGATAAAGTAATAAGACGTATATACATATACGTATTGAAATACTATCTCAAATGATTAATATTAATTGACTCCAATCTATAATTTTTGTCTCTATATTCTATATATATTCTATATATATATAATTAATATAATTAAAATTTTATTTTTTATTTTAGGAATATGAAAAAAATTGTCTTGAATCAATCCCAAGTTCAAGAATCAGAATTGAAAAAAAAAAAAAGGATCCAAGATGAATTGATCAAATCATTGACTTCATAGTCTGATAAATAACTGATTAATCGGATGAGAATAAAGATAGAGTCCCATTCTACATGTCAATATTGACAACAAGGAAATTTATAGTAAGAGGAAAATCCGTCGACTTTAAAAATCGTGAGGGTTCAAGTCCCTCTATCCCCAGGCCCCTTCAACTTCCTAATTTTTTATCCTATGCTCTCTTTTCGTTAATGGTCCAAAATTCCTTATCTTTTTCATTGATTCGATTTTATCCCGGGCTTGATTTTTCTTTATTTCGCAAGTCTTTGATATGTATGATAGACATACAAATGAACATTTTTGAGCAAAACAAAAAGAAAGAATTTCCATTTGAAGTTGGAGTGATTAACAATCAAAATCATTACTCGGAGTGAAACTAAAAAAGTCGCCTTTTATTTTTAAAATACAAAACCTTCCAGGGCACAGATGAAACTTTCGAATACTTTTTCGTCTTTTTTTTTTATTGACATCGACCCAGTCATTTAGTAAAATGAGTAAGGCGCCACCTTGAAAATGAAACTGGTCGGGATAGCTCAGTTGGTAGAGCAGAGGACTGAAAATCCTCGTGTCACCAGTTCAAATCTGGTTCCTGGCACATGATTAATTTGTTTATGAGTATCTATTCTACAGTTTAATTTCTTAAAATTACTAATTAAATTAGTAAAATCTAGTCTAGAGAGTTGAAGGGTGGGAATATACAAGACTCATCTCAGATAGAGTACAAATAGAATACAATCATCTTTGATTCTTTTCTATTTTCTTTGAAATTATATTTCTGCATTCCCCCCCCTAATGTGCTTTTCATTTTATATATCTCAGCAAAGGGATACATACGGTACAAAGTTCATGATACAGAACTCGTTTAGTTCATCTTAGTAGCTCAATTGATTCGAAATAAATATCTTCGAAATTGGAGAATCCAACGAATGCTTAGTTGTATTGTCTTTTTTTTAGTCTATCCATATCTCTAATAATCTAACTGAGACTTCACTGACTCTCTTGATCTCTAAGAGACGGCACAAAGATTCCCTGGAGTTCTAGGACTGAAGATTAGTTTCTTATTATTTTCTTCAATGAGCATCTTGTATTTCATAAAAATTGGGGGTAATATAATCCTTACGTAAAGGCCAGCCTATCCAACTTTCCGGCATTAAGATACGCTTCAGACGTGGATGATTATCATAAGAGATTCCCAACATATCATAAGATTCCCTTTCTTGAAAATCCACACTTTTCCAAACCCAGAAAACAGACGGAATTCTAGGATTCTTCCTGGGAGCAAATACTTTTATACATACTTCTTCTGGTTGATCTATACCATAATCTATTCTCGTAAGATGATATACACTAGTTAAGAGTCCGCCTGGTGCTACATCATAGGCACATTGGGAACGCAGATAATTGTAACCATATACATATAAAATGACAGCAATGGAATGCCAATCCTCGGGCTTTATTTGTAAAGTCTCTATTCCGTGGTAATCAAAACCCAAAGATCTATGAACTAGCCCATGTTTGACTAGCCAAGCAGACAAATGGCCCTGCATCTTTTTTCTCTCTCCCTTTATATTTTATATTTTTATTTTGATAAGTCTTTCATATTTACAATGAAAAATTAAATTTTGGAAGATTGACTTGTCTTTTGTACAGAAGAATCCTTCCTCTAATTTCTAATTTATTAATTCGTAGGACGAGACTGACTTTTTGTATTTGAAAAATGTTTCAGGGGGAATCTTGGAAGTAGTCGGCGGTTGATAGATCAATCCTTGATCATAACTTCCGGTAT